TTCTAAAATAAGCGGAATGGTTAATTCCGAGAAAGAATTTTTTTAACGAGGTACAACTAGCAATTCCTTTTTCTCTGTTACGGAATCGACCATAGATCAATTCCCCTTCTATATTGGAGTATTGAATACACCCATAATTCCGAGCTTCATGTTACCCCTACTAGGTACTAAGAGACATGTCAGATCCGGGGCATCCCAATCGGATTGAGCGGGATGACAGTTTCGCATTTCGAATCTGTAAAATCAGAATTTCGATCAAATCACACATCACAATATACAAGGCCTTCTAACTCTTTAAGAGGTTTATCTAAAAGATTCGCGATATAACTAGGAAGACGCTTCAAATACCACACATGAGTTACTGGACACGCGAGTTTAATGTATCCCATTTGATATCTTCGTACTCGAGAATCCACAAATTCGACTCCACATTGTTCACAAAATTTCGGGTCTTCTTTTTCATTTCCGATTACTCGATAATTTCCACAAGCACAAATTCCACTTTTTATGGGTCCAAAAATTCTTTCACAAAACAACCCATCTTTTTCCGGTTTATTGGTTTTGTAATGAAAAGTATAGGGTTTTGTTACCTCTCCAACAATCTCTCCATTAGGTAAAATTTTCTCGGCCCAAGTAATTATTTGTTGAGGAGAAACTAATCCAATTTGAAGTTGTTGATGTTTATATCGGTCGATCATAAAAGAAATTTTTTAATTCATTCCGATCAAGCTTCCTTCCTATTAATCTGGAAGTTCTTCTCAGATACAAGGAAATGGTTCAGTTCCAGAGCCAAAGATCGTAGTTCTCGAACGAGCAGTCGAAAAGATTCGGGAGCATCCTCGGGGTTCGATATTGTCCCTCCCATGATCGTAGTACCAAGCACTTCCTGACGAGCTCGAATATGATCCGATTTATAAGTAAGCATCTCTTGTAAAATATGAGCAACACCAAACCCCTCTAGAGCCCAAACTTCCATTTCTCCTACCCGCTGTCCCCCTTGCTTGGCCCTTCCTCTAAGGGGTTGTTGTGTAACAAGTGCGTAATGTCCACTAGAACGTCCATGAATTTTATCATCAACTTGATGAATTAATTTCAGAATATAGGACTTTCCTATTATAACAGGTTGTTCAAAAGGATCCCCCGTTCTTCCATCAAAGATTCTGCTTTTTCCCGGATACTCGGGTTCAAATACCCATGGATTCCCAGTTTGCTTACTGGCTTGATATAATTCAGAAAACACTAGTTTTCTCGAAGCCTCTTGCTCATATCTCTCGTCAAAGGGTGATATTCGATAATGCCTGTCTAGCAGATTCCCTGCTAACCCGAGCGAGCATTCAAATATCTGTCCGACATTCATTCGTGAAGGTACTCCTAACGGGTTGAAGACCATATCAACGGGTGTTCCATCTTGCAAATAAGGCATATCTTGTCTAGGCAAAATTTTTGAAATGATACCCTTATTCCCATGTCTTCCGGCTACTTTATCCCCTACTTTTATTTCACGTTTCTGTGAAATATATACACGAATCGTTTCTGGATTATAACTGGAACCCCCTTTTTTCTGAATCCATCTCACATCAACAACTCGGCCTCTGCCACCTATAGGTAGTTTTAGACAAGTTTCCTTTGCCGTGGATACCTGAATACCAAGTATGGCCCGTAATAATCTATCTTCCGGGGCATATGACGATTCTTTGGCTATCTGTGGCGTTAATTTACCTACTAAAATATCACCCGTTTCTACCCACGACCCCAGCATCACAATTCCATTTCTGTCTAAATTGCGAAGTAAGTGGGCTTCTAAATGTGGTATTTCATTAGTGATTCTTTCAGGACCTTGGCTTGTCACATGAGTCTGAATTTCATATTTCCGTATGTGAAAAGAAGTATAAATATCTCTATATACCAGACGTTCGTTAATAAGTACCGCATCTTCAAAATTGTACCCCTCCCACGGCATATAAGCTACTAATACATTTTTTCCCAAAGCGAGTTCGCCACCAACTGTAGCGGCACCATCAGCTAAAATTTGTCCCTTTTTAATACATTTACTCCGTGGAACCCGGGGTTTTTGATGCATACAAGTATTTTTATTGGAACGTTGATACATAACCAATGGAATGCTTAGAGTGTCCCCATTACCTGATAACATGATCTTGTCAGTATCGGTATAAATGATCTTTCCCTCATGTTCGGCTATAGCGGAAACCCCCGAATCGAGAGCCACTTGGCGTTCCAACCCCGTCCCAACAATGCACTTCTCCGATCGACAAAGTGGAACTGCTTGACGTTGCATATTAGAACTCATTAAAGCTCGATTTGCATCATTGTGTTCGATAAAAGGAATAAGAGAAGCTCCAATAGAAAAATATTGGAAGGGAAAAATGCTTCGAAGATGAATCTGCTCCCATGTAATAGTCAGAAATTCTTGGCGATATCGAGCTGGAACAACCTGTTCTTCCTGAATACCCCGATTCAACGCTAAAGAATTGCCTGCCGCTACCATATAGTATTCATCTTTACTTGGTGATAAATAAACCACGCGTACCTCTTTTGATTTCTCAGAAATTTCATAAAAGGGCCTTTCTAACGACCCCCAATGACCAATCCTTGCATGAATTGCTAAGGATCCAATGAGTCCAACATTGATTCCTTCCGATGTGTCAATTGGGCAGATACGTCCATAGTGACTAGGGTGTATATCTCGTATCCGAAAACTGGCAGTTCGTCCTGTCAAACCCCCAGGACCCAAATAACTCAATTTTCGCCCATGAACTATTTGTGTCAATGGATTCGTTCGATCCAAAACTTGAGATAAGGGGTGTAGGCCAAAAAAGGATTCATAAGTGGTTGTTAATGGAGTGGAGGTTACCAAATTATGCGGCGTCGGTATCAATTTATGCCGGATTGCTCCACCTATAGTCCCTCGAACCACATTTTCTAAACGAACCAGAGCCAATCCGAATTGATCTTGTAACAGATCCGCTACAGAACGTATACGTTTATTTTTCAAATGATTCATATCGTCAAGTGTACCCATTCCAAATTTCATTCTGATCAAATGATCTGCAGCCGCCACGATATCCCGTGGTAACAAAAATGTAATGTTCTGAGGTATATCAAGATTCAGTCTACGGTTTATATTTCGTCGACCAATCCTTCCTAATTCACATCTTTGTTGAAAAAATTTTTTTTGTAATTCCTTACATAAGGACTCCGAAAATACCGGATCCCCGCCTACACAAGCAAATTGTTGATAAAACTCCAAAATTGCATTTTCCTTTGATCCTATTTTTTTTTTTTCCTTATCATTCAGGAAAGACAAGAAAATTTCGGGGTAGCAAACATTATCTATAATTTCTCTTAGATTCGAACCCATAGCTGATGATGGAACTAGAATAGATATTTTTTGTTTCCTACTTACACGCGCCCATATCCTTGCTTTTCTATCAATCTCTAATTCTGATCTTCCTCCCCAATCTGATATTATGGTACCGGTATAGACCGAAATCCCGTTATGATCCAACTCTGAACGGTAATAAATACCGGGGCTTTGCAATATTTGATTGATCACAATTCTGTATATTCCATTTATTATAAAGGTTCCAAAAGAATTCATTAGAGGAATTTTTCCAATAAATATTGTTTGTTCTTGCGTATCCCTACCATTTTTCCAAATTAATCCCGCGGGCACATATAATTCAGAAGAATATGTGAGTGATTCATACACAGCATCCCGTTCGTTTATCAAGGGTTCTACTAATTGATATGTTTCCACAAATAATTGAAATTCAATTTCTTGATCTGTATCTTCAATTTTTGGAAACTTAGAAAGTTCTTCCGCCAATCCCTGATCAATGAATCTACAAAATCCCTCAAATTGTATCTGACTAAACCCAGGTATTGTAGACATTCCCTGATTTCCATCCCGGAGCATTTTTTCCCATTTATTGAAAAAGTCCCATTCATTTTCCAGGCCTCATTCTTTATCGAACCGTATGGATTGATCTAGCAATGATGTGGATTGATCTAGCAATGATGTGGATTGATCTAGCAATGATGGAATTCTATTCTGTTTACTGAATCACATGAAATTTGACCCAACTCCATAGCATAAATCGAATGTATGAAATACGTACCCGCGGAGAAATAAAGAGAATTTTCGACTCTTCTAATTTGCAACAAATACAAATAAATTAATAAAACATTCCCAGAAACAAAATTGGGTAGGACGGTTAGACTTATTTATGAAATCTTTGTATAGAATATCAAAAAGAAAGATCCAATTTCTACCTATTACTTTACTATGATATTAAGATCCGTTAATCGGATACCAGAAAAAAATAAATGGATTCCAAATTTGATCTGTTCTCTATGAATGAGATAAAGACAGAAAGGAACCTTCTGAAGTTTTCGCACTTAACTTTTTCACGGATTGGATTCCTTTGTTATTTGTTAGTCAAATTCGTAGAATACCGGTTGAAGCGCCCCCTTCAAATAAAAAGTTATTTTTATTAATATTAAGTACACGAAGACTATCCGCATATCGCTTATACCGGTTCTGCTTTTGGTAATGCGGGCCCACGCTATGTTATATCATCATTTCCATTTCCATATATTCAATGAAAAATTGAAGCACGCTAATTACCTAAATTGCCTGTGGGAATCTCATCTATAAATAAGATCCCAGATTCGGTATATATTTATGTTCCGGGGTTTACATATACACATCATTGTTGTTATATTATACTTGAAATTGAAAAGGATTGATTCAAGAAAATTCTTGATACTTATTAATATTAGTTGTGTATCAATTGAATTTTCTTGCGCTATTAAGGAAACACAATTGGAGATCAAAGAACTTTTCATGAATTAACAGTAAATAGTTAATGGGTCCAATTTGCACTAAATTTTTTACTGTGTGACTAAAAAAAATTCCATCTATTTTCTTGTTTTGGCGACATGGCCGAGTGGTAAGGCGGGGGACTGCAAATCCTTTTTCCCCAGTTCAAATCCGGGTGTCGCCTGATCAAAAAAGAAATATCTTTGCTTACGGATCTAATCTAAACTGCCGAATTCTCGCCTAGTATAAGCAGAGGAAAAGGGCTCGAACTTTCGATACTTGCTTGATTTTAAGAAGCTCGAGATTTAAAGAGTATCAATCTTTGCGCCTGAGATTCCGGCGAGGATTTTCGTATAGGAAGGGCTAGGCTATCAAAACTTCCAATACTAATCTAATGTACTGTCTAATGACTTTTTTTGAATCATATATAGTTGGCTTGGGAATTGGTAGTTGTTGAAAAGGTAAAAGATGCTTGATATACAGACTCGCAAGAATTTCTGAGTGCTCAGATATTCAATCAATATTGGGTGCTGGTTTCTTTTTTAGAATCAAAAAACCGAAATTCGTTATTTTCGATAACGCCCAAACAAGAGTGTAATAGAATAGAGGATTTCCCGAGTGTCTTTGTGAAATACTGGGTAGGACGTAAAGATTAGACCAAATGGTGGTAGATAGAGATGTATTATAGATAGTGTAGATAGTGATCTATCTTAATTGTATATTGTTATACTTTTTTTGATTATACTAGAAATTTTATATGAGCTTGTTATGCGTGGAGTTATTGGGTTGGTTCATCAATAGTCTTCGTTCAGAATCCCTTTTTGACTCTGCGCCATTGATTACATTATTATTAGTAATCAATAATGAAAGAGTTTCTTTATATTCATAGAGATAGGGGACATAATTCACATGGATATAGTAAGTCTTGCTTGGGCTGCTTTAATGGTAGTCTTTACATTTTCCCTTTCACTTGTAGTATGGGGAAGAAGTGGACTATAGGGTAATTACTAATTTAATTGAGTTGAGTAATCAAACTGTATTACATTACTAGTTTTATAATTGTTCTGCAAAGCGTTTTTAAATAAAGATATTTTCATTTCAAAATAAAAATTTGGAATCCAATTAAAGTATAAAGTAATAGATGAAGAATAACTTTTCAATCAAACAAATAGTGAACCCCACGCTCCTATTTTGAAAGTAATAAGGAATACGCATCATATGCCGTTTTTCCAACGGAATTCGCCCTAAAAATAGTTATAGTTCGACGAACTGACTCTTAACAGAATTCTACAGGGATATTACAATGAGGAGCAAAAAACCCCCTTTTCTCGCTTTACAGTTTAAAGAGGAAGTCTATTGATTTAATTGTTTCGATGGATTCTTGGATCTATATCTATATCGGAAATCAAATAAGAAAACAAGTAAAGTAATTAAAATGAAAACCGTAAGACATAAAAGTAAAGGCGGGATTTATTATATCTTATTCTATTAATCGAAATTGGTACAAATCCAATGGATGTAGCAAATCAAGGAACTCGAATTAGAGTTTAATATCTATATTACACATATGCATATATATGTACATATAGACACATATTGTGGAGTTATGCATACCAAGCCTCTATATTTTTCTTTAGACAAGCCAACTTTATAACAAATTTTAGATAAGATTTCATAGTATGGTAGAAAGAAATATAGGAACCTTTCTACCATACTATGAAATCTTATCTAAAATTTGTTGCTTTTAATCCGCCCATTTCATTTTAGACGTAGGATTTGACTCCCTTTCATTTCTTCACATGATGAATAAGAATTAAGAAGTCAAGCTTGATTTAAATTAATCATTTTGACTGACCGTTTTTACGTAAATAATAAGTAAAAAAGCAGTAGGAACTAGAATGAACAGTGCAGTAGCAATGAATGCGAGAATATTTACTTCCATAATTTAGTCGTTTTTTTACTTGATAATAACTCGGGATCTAATCCCATAGAGATTCTAAAATTTTCTCCTGTAAATTCAATGGGAGGAATACATCCCAATGATATTGAATCAAATCAATATCATGAATAACAATATCTAAACTATCAAACCCATTCATCATAGAGAATGGAATAGTATAACATAGGAAGATCTTTTATCCATACGGAGAAATAGAATAAAAATGTAATTCCTAATCCAATCAAGAATCCTGTTGAATTTTTCATTCTTTATTCATTCGTTATTATATAGAACTTAACGCCTTCTTTATTTTATAGAATGAAAAATATGTAATAAGGTATCATCTGACCCATCTTCCACTTACATCGGCCACAAGTACAACCCAAATAGTAGAAGTAAAATGGAAAAAAAGAAGAAGAAAAGATACAATATTTCGACAAAAAGAGTTTGTTTGTTCTTTTGGCGATAGGGCCTTCCCCTTCAATGGAATAAAAAAAGATTAAGGACCCTCTGGGAATTAGATCCCACTCCACAACTCTTGACAGAGAAAAAAGATGAATTGGTAGAATCATCAGATATTAGGTCGGGACTGACGGGGCTCGAACCCGCAGCTTCCGCCTTGACAGGGCGGTGCTCTGACCGATTGAACTACAATCCCGGAGAAATATACAACATATATATTCGCAATTATTTGATTAAAAACAGCTCCATTTAGAATCCTCGTATTGCAAAAAATATTCTTTTATATATATTAATAAATATCCACACGGATATGTACTTTTTTGAGAACGATATGTATTCCCAGTAATCCTCCTGTAAAATGTAAAATCGTGTTAAATTCATATGATATTTTTTCTTTCTTAATAAATCATTCTCATTCAATGACTTTTCTTCTGTAATTCTTTACATATCTTTTCTTTGCAGCTTTAGATATGATGTGATGAATCTAGATCATTAAAAATGAAGAAGATATGGAAAAAATCTATTTTTGATCCTATTTTTTTTTCCATTTATTAACCTGGCGTTTACGCAGGACAAATTTATTATATAATTGAATCTCATGATGGATCGGAGAATTCTTGGGCCGAGCTGGATTTGAACCAGCGTAGACATATTGCCAACGAATTTACAGTCCGTCCCCATTAACCACTCGGGCATCGACCCAGGAAGAATCAACTCGAGACTTATTGTATTGATAATACATGATATGATCAACCTCCTTTCGTAGTACCCTACCCCCAGGGGAAGTCGAATCCCCGCTGCCTCCTTGAAAGAGAGATGTCCTGAACCACTAGACGATGGGGGCATATCTGCCCGATCGACATCATATTATACTATACTCAATAGTATGAATAGTTTTTGGTAATTGTCAATATAATAGAATAGTGTGACTAAATCCAAAAAAGTTTTCTATCTTTCATGATTCCGATAGAATTTTTTTCTTTTTCATTCATGGTTCATGAACCATTCAAAAGTTATCCTTTTCTATATCATTATAAGGGATAAATAGTATGTATATAGATAGAGACATTTTATATCTATATAGATATAGAAAAGGATAAATACTTCATTTTATGAAGGAATATTCTAAATTAGAATTAGTATTGAATGGGTTAGAATTAATGAAGTTTAAGTATAGGATCCCCAGGGATTTGTCCAACAGAAAAGGGCTTTATTCTTCCACTTTTATCCTAGCTCACAGCTAGGAAATGAAATTAAGAAACAATCTTTTTTAAAAGCTTGATTCCAAGTACGAGTTTAATCTTTTCATTACATGATTTGATCGCATATCAAAATATCTTTGATCTACGTCAAATTGTGTATCAATTACTCCAACTCGTTGTGATAGGGGTCAATATATCATTAATAAAAGTAAATGAAAAAGAAATTAGTTGAGTTGGCTCACTAAAACTAAAAAAAATATTTTCAAATGTGACACTATGAGCCTACTGGATGCATATATGTATCTAATATATAATATATGTAGATATAGATGTATATATGTCTACACGTTGACTCATTCAGGAATGGAATAAAATAGGCCCTTTTAACTCAGCGGTAGAGTAACGCCATGGTAAGGCGTAAGTCATCGGTTCAAATCCGATAAGGGGCTTTTTTCCAAAAACTCTAGTTTGAGTCTTCATTTTTTAATGGATAATAGAGATATTCTTGATATTTGTAATAAAAAAAGTAACCATGTACATATATATATATAAAATAGAATCTTTTTTATTCTAATGAGTTAATGAATTTTTTTATAATATAATGAAATGAGTTAGCTATCGTATAGTCAAAAGTTGAACGTTTTTTTATTATAATGATAAGTCACCCCGCCAATTGTTATTGGTAGGACGACTATGTCATTACAGGCTATATCCCTACTTCAGGTTTCATTATTCCATTTTTTTGTTCTAGGACATAGATATTCTATCTACTCAATCCCAATTATCTAACCAACCCCAATTATGAATCGCCAAATTTTTCCTATTTCTCCATTATTCCAACCAAATCCATCGTAAAAAAAAAGAAAAGGTAAGTAGACCTGACCCATTGAATCATGACTATATCCGCTATTCTGATATTCAAATTCGATAGCGATAGAATTTTAGCGTCGGAATTTTTTTCATTTTCTTAGATTACGCTGCAAGAATTTGTCGATATTTCCGATTAAATCTTCTTGTCCTCCGATTAAATCTTCTTGTCCCTAGATCCTACATAAGAATCTAAATTCTTATTTCCGGTAAACTTTTATTCCGAGTCAGAAAAAAAATAAGAGCCGTATAGTCTATTTTTTAATAGCTTTCTTTGATTCAAAAAAAAAAAGTTGCTTATATGTAGACTCGGGTGTTTCGCTATTATCTATTCATTATCGAATAGATATCGATCTATATCAAATCGTGGCTTCATGTACCAACTATTTACATATCGGTGCATCCGAGATTTTTGTTTCGACAATGAATGTGATGGATAACGGATCATAGAATAGAAATATTTTTTATTTCCAGTTTCCTCGATAGTATATAGTATTTAATATTGTATTATTGTATATCATATCATTAGGGGCAGGGATAAAATAGGAAATTTTCCCTTTTTTTATTGACAAGTGAAGAGAAAGTAAATAAAAAAACAGTCCACTTTTTTGGTCCGACCCATTAAAAAATAGACTAGACTCTGTAGTTTTCAATTTATCGGAAGGAAAAGATAAAATAGAAAAAAGA